TTCGTTAAAAAACCCTAGATGGAAAAAGACAACTATGGTAGATCATAATGTATATAATAGTGATAGTGAGGTAGTATGGGACAAAAAATAAATCCACTTGGTTTCCGACTTGGTATAACCCAAAGTCATCATTCCCTTTGGTTTGCAAAACCAAAAAATTATTCTGAGGACCTACAAGAAGATCAAAAAATAAGAGACTTTATTAAAAATTATATTCAAAAGAATATGAAAATATCCTCCGGCGCCGAGGGAATTGCGCATATTGAGATTCAAAAAAGAATCGATTTGATCCAGGTCATAATCTTTATGGGATTCCCAAAGTTATTAATAGAAAGTAGACCGCGAGGGGTCGAAGAATTACAAATGAATCTACAAAAAAAATTTCATTATGTGAATCGAAAACTTAACATTGCTATCACAAGAATTGCAAAACCTTACGGGAACCCTAATATTCTTGCAGAATTTATAGCCGGACAATTAAAAAATAGAGTTTCATTTCGAAAAGCAATGAAAAAGGCTATTGAATTAACTGAACAAGCGGATACAAAAGGAATTCAAGTACAAATTGCAGGGCGTATCGACGGAAAAGAAATTGCCCGTGTCGAATGGATCAGAGAGGGCAGGGTTCCCCTACAAACCATTCGAGCTAAAATAAATTATTGTTCCTATACAGTTCGGACTATCTATGGGGTTTTGGGCATCAAAATTTGGATTTTTATAGACAAGGAAGAGGAATAAGAAAACTTTCATTGTTTTTTCCTTCTATCTATTGATAGAAGGAAAAAGGGAGAAACTCGTTCATTCTTTTTCCTACCAATCAAACTAATTCTTAATTCTATAGGGTTGAATAAAAATTCAATTGACCTTTTGATATAATTGCTATGCTTAGTGTGTGACTCGTTGGTTTTTTTTTAGGGTTAGGGTTACAAAAGACCGACCCGATAGTATGAAAACCAATTCATCACTTCATATTATCTGGATCTAAAGAACCAGTCAAGATATGTTAAATAAGTCATATCTTTGTAGCAACTGAAATAATTAAACTTTTTTAAAGCAAAATTACAGAAGAAAGGTGTGGATAAATGGAAGGATGAGAGAAAGAGAGAAAAATAATATCAATGATATAGAATTCTAATATGGAAGGTCTGTGGGTTATCTCATAAAAGACAATGTAATAAAGCATCAATACTAATTGATTCATACATAATGAAATTTTCAAGGAATTTCTGATAGAAGAGAAGAAAAAACTCAAGAGCTTCGAGTCAATAAAGACTAAGAAGGTTGACTCAAGAATAAATTAGATTATGAGCTCCGTTGTAGAATTCTGACCTAATCATTTAGTACGAAGTGGTGGAAACGAAGGAACCTGTGAATGCAAAAGATTTTATTAAACAAATGAATCTTAATAATTCACTAGTTAGGATGGCGAAATGAACCGGAAATTAATTCATCTATTCGGAAAAGTGACGAACAAGTGCTAGGACTGAAATAGAGATTGCAAGAGTCAATATTCGCCCGCGAAAACTTTCTTTTTTTGAATTGGTAAACTCGGATAAAGGACAAAAGACAATAAAGATTTATTAGGACGTTAGAAAAAAATAAAATCTTTTCTAAAAATGTTCTAATAGCTATTCAAATTAATTGAAATTCCATTTTGAATCCTTTTATTCGCGAGGAGCTGGATGAGAAGAAACTCTCACGTCCAGCTCTGTAGTAGAGATGAAATTCCGAAACAACCATCAACTATAACCCCAAAAGAACTAAATTCCGTAAACAACATAGAGGAAGAATGAAGGGAATATCTTATCGAGGTAATCATATTTGTTTCGGTAAATATGCTCTTCAAGCACTTGAACCCGCTTGGATCACATCGAGACAAATCGAAGCAGGTCGCCGAGCAATGACACGAAATGCACGCCGTGGTGGAAAAATATGGGTCCGGCTCTTTCCAGATAAACCAGTTACAGTAAGACCTGCTGAAACACGTATGGGCTCAGGGAAAGGATCCCCTGAATATTGGGTAGCTGTTGTTAAACCGGGGCGAATACTATATGAAATGGGTGGAGTAACCGAAAATATAGCTAAAAGGGCTATTTTAATAGCAGCATCCAAAATGCCTATACGAACTCAATTTATTATTTCGGGATAAAAATATAGAACCGACAGAAATGAGTCTTGGGGATGAAACAAAATCGCAGGTTTCTTTTTTTAGACTTAGACAAACAATATTTCTTTTATTTTTTTTCATCCTTTGCATTGGAAGAATAGACTCAAAAATTTATATGATTCAACCTCAGACCTATTTAAATGTAGCGGATAACAGCGGGGCTCGAAAATTGATGTGTATTCGAATCATAGGAGCTAGTAATCGCCGATATGCTCATATTGGTGACGTTATTGTTGCTGTGATCAAAGAAGCAGTACCAAATATGCCCCTAGAAAAATCAGAAGTAGTCAGAGCTGTAATTGTTCGTACCTGTAAAGAACTTAAACGTGACAGCGGTATGATAATACGATATGATGACAATGCTGCAGTTGTAATTGATCAAGAAGGAAACCCAAAAGGAACTCGCATTTTTGGGGCAATCCCCCGCGAATTGAGACAATTAAATTTTACTAAAATAGTTTCATTAGCTCCCGAAGTATTATAGAAGTATTATAAAATAAAAAGAGATCTGATATTTTTGGGGTATTTGAAAAGAAATAGTTTAAGAACTAGATTAATTCGTAGCTTGTGTTTCGCGTATATACCTTAAAAATTTTATATTCATAAACCAATAAAAAAACATGTTAATTATATCCAATTTTGAGACACCAAAAGTTTGAGTTCATCATGGGTAGAGACACTATTGCTGAGATAATAACCTCTATACGAAATGCTGATATGGATAGAAAAAGAGTTGTTCGCATAGCATCTACTAATATTACCGAAAATATTGTTAAAATACTTTTCCGAGAAGGTTTTATCGAAAACGTCAGAAAACATCGAGAAAAAAACCAAAATTTTTTAGTTTTAACCCTGCGACATAGCAGGAATAGGAAAAGACCCTATAGGAATTTGTTAAATTTAAAACGGATCAGCCGACCCGGTCTACGAATTTATTCTAACTCTCAACGAATTCCTAGAATTTTAGGTGGGATAGGGATTGTAATTCTTTCTACTTCTCGGGGTATAATGACAGATCGGGAGGCTCGACTAGAAGGAATCGGCGGAGAAATTTTATGTTATATATGGTAATCCATTTAATATCCAAATGAAATCCGAAACCTCTTCCTATTTGTAAAAAAAAAAAAGATAAGGGGGTGAGTTGTCTAATATCGTTTCTCCTCCATTAGTTGATACCTCAAGGGGGCTTTACCTGGAATGAAAGAACAAAAATGGATTCATGAAGGTTTAATTACTGAATCGCTTCCCAATGGCATGTTCCGGGTTCGTTTAGATAATGAGGATCTGATTCTAGGTTATGTTTCGGGAAAGATCCGGCGTAGTTTTATACGGATACTTCCCGGAGATAAAGTCAAAATTGAAGTAAGTCGTTATGATTCAACCAGAGGACGTATAATTTATCGACTCCGAAACAAAGATTTGAAGGATTAGGTGATTTTTATTCAATACGATTCAAGATAAAAAATTCCAAGAAACCTATTTTCTATCGAGAAGTAGATTCAGAATTAAGATAAGGAATGACAAATATGAAAATAAGAGCTTCCGTTCGTAAAATTTGTGAAAAATGTCGACTAATCCGTAGACGGGGTCGCATTAGAGTAATTTGTGCCAATCCGAGACATAAACAAAGACAAGGATAAAGGGATAATCAGACTCACTAAAGAGCTCAGCGTACAAATACAAATAAAGAATCTGTTTTGACATGAAATGGATATATCCATATATTTCTGACTCATATTTATGAGATGATACAATATGGCAAAAGGTATACCGAGAACTGGTTTACGTAGAAATGTACGTATTGGTGCACGTAAAAGTGCACGTAAAATACCAAAGGGAGTTATTCATGTTCAAGCAAGTTTCAATAATACCATTGTTACAGTTACAGATGTACGAGGTCGGGTGGTTTCCTGGTCCTCGGCCGGTACTTGTGGATTCAAGGGTACAAGAAGAGGGACACCCTTTGCCGCTCAAACTGCAGCATCAGTTGCTATTCGTACAGTAGTAGATCAAGGTATGCAACGAGCAGAAGTCATGATAAAAGGTCCCGGTCTCGGAAGAGACGCCGCATTACGAGCTATTCGTAGAAGTGGTATACTATTAACTTTTGTACGGGATGTAACCCCTATGCCACATAATGGCTGTAGACCTCCGAAAAAAAGACGTGTATAGAAATAAACAGTGAAGAAATTTCAAGAGAAACAAGAGAAATAAATAATTCAATCAAAAAAAATATTATTACTATGGTTCGAGAGAAAGTAACAGTATCTACTCGGACACTACAGTGGAAGTGTGTTGAATCAAGAACAGACAGTAAACGCCTTTATTATGGTCGATTTATTCTGTCTCCACTTATGAAAGGACAAGCCGACACAATAGGCATTGCGATGCGAAGAGCTTTGCTTGGAGAAATAGAAGGAACATGTATCACACGTGTAAAATCTGAGAACGTCTCCCACGAATATTCTACTATAACGGGTATTCAAGAATCGGCCCACGAAATTATAATGAATTTGAAAGAAATTGTATTGAGAAGTAATCTATATGGAACTTGTGACGCGTCTATTTGTGTTAGAGGTCCTGGATATGTAACTGCTCGAGATATCATCTTACCACCTTATGTAGAAATTGTCGACAATACACAACATATAGCTAGCTTGACAGAACCAATAAATTTACGTATTGGATTAGAAATTGAAAGAAATCGCGGATATCTTATAAAGATGCCACATAACTTTCAAGATGGAAGTTATCCTGTAGATGCTGTATTCATGCCTGTTCGAAACGTCAATCATAGTATTCATTCCTATGGAAATGGGAATGAAAAACAAGA